ATGTATAAAAAGAACATATTTCATTTAGCCTTTTCATGCCTACTATAACTAGTTATTTTGGTTTTCTACTAGCAGCTTTGACTATCACCTCAGCTCTATTTATCGGTCTGAGCAAGATACGACTTATTTGAAATTAATTAAATGAACAATTCATAAAAAAAATATTTCTATGGCAGTTCATATCTTCTACAGTTACTTAACGTATCAATTTCCAATTCTTGGTCATTGAGATTTATAGTCAATACAGATTAATATTTAAGGATAAATATTACCTCCCCTTTCCCCTTTCAAACAAATTGAAATGATTGAAGTTTTTCTATTTGGAATCGTCTTAGGTCTAATTCCTATTACTTTGGCCGGATTATTCGTAACTGCATATTTACAATACAGACGTGGTGATCAGTTGGACCTTTGATTAATTAACATCTCTTTTTTGATTGACCTCCTACTTCCTTTAATCCGCGGGAGGTCAAATTTAGATTGCTGTTCAATTATTTAAGTGTAATTTTCGACCTAACGCGATTAACAAGAACACAGAATCACGCTCTGTAGGATTTGAACCTACGACATCGGGTTTTGGAGACCCACGTTCTACCGAACTGAACTAAGAGCGCCTTATTATTATTATCACAATAAAGATTTTGTGACCCCAATTCATCTTGCATATATATCATAAAATTAAAGATTTATTATGTATGTCCGATTTATCTCAATTGATCCCTCGTTACTGCTCATAAGATAAGTAATAGGTAGGGATGACAGGATTTGAACCCGTGACATTTTGTACCCAAAACAAACGCGCTACCAAGCTGCGCTACATCCCTTTCAATTGGTCTACAGTGTCATTGTAGAGAATCCCTGTCTTGTTTTCCACATCTTTACTTCCTCCATTGATATACAAAAATTCTCTTTTCATTTCTTCTTTTTGGTCTCATATATCATATAACAAACATATAATATATTAAAAGACTTATATTATATAAAGTATGAAATAAATATGAAACCTACCATAAAAAATTAATATTTTTTAGTAATTTCAGGTAGAAATATCTTTTTTGTACATTTTTATTTTAATTAGGGACTCCGCGTACAAATACAGGCGGTCAGTCATTAACTACATATACACATCTGGTCATATATGTATTACCATTATGTATTACAAATTACAATAAAATTACAATAACGAATAAAGAAAGAGGAGTTTTTCAAATGCGAGATCTAAAAACATATCTCTCCGTGGCACCGGTAGTAAGTGCTTTATGGTTCGGGTCTTTGGCAGGTTTATTGATAGAGATCAATCGTTTTTTTCCGGATGCGTTGATATTCCCCTTTTTTTCATTTTAGTTATTGATATGAGAAGGGGGAAGAAGATTAGAGATACAATCAAATCTCTGTAACTAATCCCTACCCTTGCCTTCTTTTTTTCTTTGTTTTTTTTTTTTAGAATAACTTATTCTAAAAAAAAAAAACAAAGAAAAAGCGGTTTCGCCCTCAGTGAAACTATGAACCCGGGCCCAGGCTCAAATTAATATTAATATAATAATAGAGTGGAAATGAAAATGTGATGGTTGGGGCAACTATATCATACAAGATACTTAACTGAAAATACTGTACGGCAATTCTTAATTATAAATATAGTTAGAAATCATTATATTACTTATTATTACTATATTGATTGCAACGAAATCTTTCTTTTATAATTTGATTTCGAGTTACCTGCTTCTATTTTTTTTTGTCCTTTATTCTTCCTTGCTTCGGATCGGAAAATTAAAGAATTGAGTGAATCATAAACCAAAGGAGGTTCATGGCCAAGGGTAAAGATGTCCGAGTAACAGTTATTTTGGAATGTACCAGTTGTCTTCGAAATCGTGTTAATAAGGAATCAACGGGCATTTCCAGATATATTACTCAAAAGAATCGACACAATACGCCTGGTCGATTGGAATTGAGAAAATTCTGTCCCTGTTGTTACAAACATACGATTCATGGGGAGATAAAGAAATAGATCGAACCGACCGCTCGTGTGTCAGTCTTCCAAGGAAGGTGAAAAATTACATATTATATATAACATATATTTATTTAAATATAAACAAACCCAATCCTATTTCTTAATTCTACATCATGTTTGATCCGATCGAAATAGGATTGGGATTTTCAGGATAAGGAATAAACAAACCATGGATAAATCCAAGCGAATCCTTCTTAAATCCAAGCGATCTTTTCGTAGGCGTTTGCCTCCGATCCAATCGGGGGATCGAATTGATTATAGAAACATGAGTTTAATTAGTCGATTTATTAGCGAACAAGGAAAAATATTATCTAGACGGGTAAATAGGTTGACCTTAAAACAACAACGATTAATTACTATTGCTATAAAACAAGCTCGTATTTTATCTCCGTTACCTTTTCTTAATAATGAGAAACAATTTGAAAGAAGCGAGTCAACTCGTAAGAAAAAAAAAAAAATTGGAGAAGAATAAATATTTTTTATTGAACGTGTTTCTTCATTTTGATGACTTTATCATATTTTATCATACTAATTTCTACTCTACCTTCCCAGAGTTCATTCTCCAGGGAACTCCATTTAAACTATTCCAACGGATTCCTTCCAATCTCTTTATTTTATGATCTCATTGGAAATCATATAAAGACAACTCTTATTTAATATAGCTATTTGTGCAAGTATTTTACGATTAAGAAGCAACTGTCTCTTGTACAGATTGTGTATTAATTTGCTATAACTAAAGTATACTTTATTCTCGCGAATTACTGCATTTATCCGAGTGATCCACAAACGACGAAAATCTCTCTTTTGTCTACCTCTATCCCGATGAGCCGAAACCAAGGCTCTTATTTTCTGTTGAGTAATAGTACGAGTAAGTCTTGAATGAGCCCCTCGAAAGGTTGATGCAAATAAACGGATTTTTGTTCTACGTCTTCGAGCTATATACCCTCGTTTAATTCTGGTCATTGAATAAATGAAACTTTGATGAATAACTAATCGATTTCCTTTCTTTCAGTTATTCTCTTCCCGTGTCCTAGTCTATTAATAACAAAACGGATTCTTCCAATGTATAAAATAAAAATTCCAATGGCTTTTGCTATTATAACCTTCCCGACCACGATTTTTTCTTTTTTTCTAGGCATTTCACCTATAAAAAAAAAAATTGTATTGATACTAGGTATTAAAAACACATAGTAAATAAAAAAGTAATAAATATAAATGGATATAGTGGGTTCCATCGTTTCTATGGTTACTTCTTAAACGGTGAGGTCTTCTCTATACACCGGAGCCCTTCTTTCTTTCATTTAATCAATGTTATTGTTAACTTGTACAGTTCAAACTCTTTGGCTCTACCCATAATTATCCAGTACTAGGTCTTTCACAACGAGATCCACTTATACAGTAACGGTATTTAATTATGAAGATTAGCTGGGTAGCTGACCCTGTTAGTCCGTTCTTGCAAGAGTAAGGCAGAATTTTTCTGCTTTTTAAAATAGGATTTCCCCTGCTTAATGGATACCATTTGCTATCAATGGAGAATTCTTTCTCATCTTAAATTTAAAATTTTTAAATTGAGGTGATTGGATTTGCACCAACGGAAACCATACATTTGATACCATAATAGAAGGATAGATCTTTTTTATTTTTAGATATTGACTGGAGTTCTTCCATTCTATCCTATTCACTGGTATTGATCGTTGATACTGGATCAATTGTTTTCTTTCTTTTGTCCTAGCCCATGATCTGAACGAGTCGCACATACACCCTAGTACATGTTCCTCGTCGTTGAGGACATCCCCCAAGAGCGGGGGATTTCGTGACATTTCTGATTGGCTGTCTTGTGTTTCTAATAAGTTGTTTAATAGTTGGCATGTTGAATCATATACATAATGGGCTGGTTTAGATCGATCTTAACCGGATGCTTATGAATTATTTTATTTCTATATTAATAGATTAATGAGATTAATTAATAGAATATTAAATAATAGAATATTAAATCCGGTAAGAAGATAAAATCTCAAATAACGAATTCGTGTGAAATCCTTGTTATTTTTTCTTTTTTATTCAGTCGCTACAAGATCAACAATTCCATGAGCTTGGGCTTCTATTGCTGACATAAAAACATCTCTTTCCATGTCTTCGGATACAACCCATAAGGGTTTGCCTGTCCTTTGTGCATAAACCCTTGTGAGGGTTTCGCGCAGCTTCAGTAGTTCTTCCGCTTCCAAGATAAATTCTCCCGTCTGTGCCTCATAAAAAGAGGCAGCAGGTTGGTGGATCATTACCCTGATGATATAACATAATAAATGTTTATTCTATCTCGCATAATGAAAGGTGAAGAGATAAAGAATAATAATAAAAAAAGATATAATTGAACAACCGTACAGGCATCTTCTTTTGCGCATTGCATACGGCTCTATAATGGAATTCACTTTTTTTTTTACCTTACTTACACTTACATGGAAAAATTTTTAAATAAATAAATATAAATTAAATATAGGGTCTATCAGACTCAGGTTGGTAAATGATCCAATAACCACCCTTCTTTTTGGAGTAGTTCAAAAATACTATGATGGCTCCGTTGCTTTATATATTTATTTCGTTTGTTATTTAGCAATCCCAAAGTTTCTTTTTTTTTTTTTTCAAATAAAAAAAACAAGATTTTTTTATTTTCATATTCTTTCATAACATAAATATTGTTAAGATTAAGAGCTCCCGGTGTGAAAACAAAAAAGTTTGTGACGCTGAAATAGGACTCCCGATAGATCGTATAAAATCGGAAATGCCTTTTATATCATACTACTCTTTCGATACATAATTTAAGGGTAAAAAAAAAAATTCTTATATCGAATTCGAAGTGCCATGCTATTATTACTTAATATTTATATTTCATATAGCGCGAAGGCATAGTCTTCTTTTTTCTCTCAAATCAAATAAAAAACTCATTGGCGCCAAGCGTGAGGGAATGCTAGACGTTTGGTAATTTCTCCTCCGA